GCTTTTAATGTTGGATTTTTTAGCATTGGGGCGCGCCCTAAAAATTTAATAGAAATTTTTAGGCCAATATTTGGGGAAATTTGCGGCAAATTAATGCGATATGTATGTATATATATATATATAACGCGGATAGCTAGCCCATATTTCAACTTGCTAGTTCACACGTTCTCGAACCTTCCTTGGTTTTGGGGTTTGACAAGGATAACAGGATTTGCTGAGCGTAGGGGGTAGGGGGGTTTGTCGCGCAGAAGCCGAGAGGGGGGGCATATATATAGGGGTAAGTTGAAGAAGGAATGAATATGTTATGCACTTGAGTTAAAAATATGTAATTCTTAAGTTATGTCTTTTAATAATGAACCTACTTAAACTTAAGCAAGGAATATGTTCAACCTTGATTTATCATTTGAGCCTGCACTCTGAGATGCAAGATGAAAGGTAACCAAAAAGGAGAACCCCTATGCATATAAAAGAATGCTCGGCATGTGGGGTTAATGAGGAGTATGTACTTACATCATTTAACCATATGCCAGACATAATTATCCGAGGGTGGAATTTTACAGTTATGTTCCTGAGATAGAAGCCAAATGCAAGTAATAGTTCATTCTGTGTTACCCTCACAATTTGTGTCCTTGATTTTATCATGCAGAATATACCTTAATATAAACCAGTTGGTGGTCTCTTACTACATTAATATGGTTAATTTAAATCATAGTTGATTATTTCAAGGAAATATTTGAGAACCATTTACAGGGGAATAATCTATTTCTCGGGTCGAAATAAATTATTTGTGAATTTTAATATTTTGGTTTATGTACGTTTTGAACGTTAGTACTTGCTTTATGGTTAATATAAATGAATGGTGATAATACATATATATGTACTTATGCATTATGTAATATAATGCATATATATGTATTAAACCATACAGGTTACTATCAGAAGATAGTTTAATTTAGAATTCTGGCTTTGGGAGCCAGGGGTGGGAGTTAAAATCTCCCTTTTCTGGGCGCTAGGGGGGAATTTAACCTCCGATCTTCGGATTACAAGACCGATGCTTTTATACTAAGCTACTAGGGCAAGCTCATTTTAGTGCTTTATTTTCTACTCACCCTGCTAGTGGGGTAAGGATGAGGAATAATGCGAAGTAAAGGACTGACGCGATTTGTCCGATGATAATATATGGGTGTTCTACAGGTATGCCTCCAATTCATGTCAGGATAATTATATCTGCTACTAGGGTTCAGAATAGGAATTGAGTAATTGGGCGGAATGTCAGTCCTCGTTGTTTTGAGGTGTGTAAGATTGGCACTACTATTAATACTAAGATGGAGAATAGTAGTGCAAGGACCCCTCCTAATTTGTTTGGGATAGATCGTAGGATGGCGTAAGCGAATAGGAAATATCATTCTGGCTTGATATGTGGGGGAGTGACTAGTGGGTTTGCTGGGGTGAAATTTTCCGGGTCTCCCAAGAGGTTTGGGGAGAATAGTGCTAGTGATGTGAGAGCTAGTAATATCACTACAAATCCTAGAAGATCTTTATATGAGAAGTATGGGTGGAAGGAAATTTTATCTGCGTCGGAGTTTAACCCGGCTGGGTTGTTTGAGCCTGTTTCGTGGAGGAAGAGTAGGTGTAGGATGGTTGCGGCGGCGACGACAAATGGTAGTAGGAAGTGGAATGCGAAGAATCGTGTTAGTGTCGCGTTGTCTACTGAGAAGCCACCTCAGATTCATTGGACAAGGGTGTCTCCTATGTAGGGGACTGCTGATAGTAGGTTTGTAATTACTGTGGCACCTCAAAAGGACATCTGTCCTCATGGAAGGACGTAGCCAACGAAGGCTGTTATCATAACTAATAGGAGAAGAACTACTCCAATGTTTCAGGTTTCTTTGTATAGGTAGGATCCATAGTATAGGCCTCGGGCAATGTGTATGTAAATGCAGATGAAAAAGAATGATGCTCCGTTAGCGTGGATGTTACGGATAAGTCAGCCATAGTTTACGTCTCGGCAGATGTGGACTACTGATGAAAATGCGGTTGAGATATCAGAGGTGTAGTGTATGGCTAGGAATAATCCGGTTAGGATTTGGGTGATTAGACACAATCCTAGGAGGGACCCGAAATTTCATCATACGGAGATATTAGATGGTGTGGGAAGGTCAACTAGTGCATCGTTGGCGATTTTTATTAGTGGGTGGGTTTTTCGTAGGCTTGCCATTATTGTTCTTGTAGTTGAACTACAACGGTGGTTCTTCAAGTCACTGGTCTCGGTTAGAATCCGAGCAAGAATTATGACTTATTTTATGTTTTTGTTATTGGTAGCTCTGGTTGTGGGTTTAATTGCTGTTGCTTCTAATCCTACGCCTTATTTTGCTGCTTTAGGCTTGGTAGTAGCAGCGGGGGTTGGGTGTGGGATTTTAGTTGGTTATGGGGGTTCTTTCTTGTCTTTGGTTCTCTTTTTAATTTATTTGGGGGGGATGCTCGTGGTGTTTGCCTATTCAGCAGCCTTGGCTGCTGAGCCTTTTCCGGAGGCCTGGGGAAGTCGTTCTGTAGCTGGGTATGTGTTAGTCTACCTTCTAGGTGTTGTGTTAGCGGCCGGGTTATTTTGAGGGGGGTGATATGAGGGTTCTTGGGTAGTTGTTGACGGGTTGAAGGAGTTTTCTATACTACGTGGAGATGTTAGTGGCGTGGCTGTTATATATTCTTTTGGTGGGGTGATGTTGGTTATTTGTGCGTGAGTATTACTTTTAACTCTACTTGTGGTGTTGGAGCTTACTCGGGGCTTAAGTCGTGGGACTCTTCGAGCCGTTTAGATAAGAGTTAGAAGAATGGCTAGGGTCAGGGTTAGGAGGAAAATAGTTAGGTAGGTTTTAATTATACCTCGTTGAATGTCGCTTGTAATTTTTGATATCATTATTTGGGTTAATGCTAGTCCTTTTGGTCCTGTAATTTCAAGTCATGTTTGGTCGAGCTTAGTGGCGACTGATTGTCCTAGGGTTAAGTTAAGTTTGGGAGGGAGTCGGTGGATTATTGCGGGGAAGTACCCTAGTATGTTTGAAAAGTGGTGTATGGGGATTGTGGGGGTAATTTTGACTTGTTTATTGGTTATGGCTGTGAGTTCTATGGCCACTAGAAGTCCGATGATAGTTACTATGAGGGCTGCTAATTTTAGGGTGGTTGGTATTGTCATAATGGGTGTTTTTGAGGGTAGGAAGTTAGATGTAATGATAAGTCCTGCAATAATACTTCCTCAGGCAAGTCGTTTGATAGGGTTGATGACTAATGGATTGTTTTCGTTAATAGGGGATAGTGGCAGAAATCGGGGGGACCCCATGGTTACGAAAAATACTACTCGGAAGCTATAGACCGCGGTGAATGATGTGGCGATTAGTGTAAGGGTTAGGGCTCAGGCGTTAAGGTAAGAGGTGTTTAGGGCTTCAATGATGGCATCTTTTGAGAAGAACCCGGCTAAGAATGGGGTTCCTGTTAGTGCCAGGCTACCAATTGTGAGGTAGGTCGAGGTGGCGGGTATTAGGTTGTGAAGGCCTCCTATTTTTCGGATGTCTTGTTCATCATTTAGGCTGTGAATAATTGATCCGGAGCACAGGAATAGCATAGCCTTGAAGAATGCATGTGTGCAGATGTGGAGGAATGCTAGTTGTGGTTGGTTTAACCCAATTGTAACTATTATCAGGCCTAGTTGACTGGATGTTGAGAAAGCTACGATTTTTTTAATATCATTTTGAGTTAGGGCGCAGGTGGCTGTGAATAGTGTAGTAAGTGCTCCTAAGCAGAGGCAGATTGTCAGCGCCAGGCCGTTGTTTTCTATGAGGGGGTGGAGGCGAATTAATAGGAAGATTCCTGCAACGACCATGGTGCTGGAATGGAGTAGGGCGGATACTGGCGTAGGGCCCTCCATGGCAGAAGGGAGTCAGGGATGTAGGCCGAATTGGGCCGATTTTCCTGTTGCTGCAAGGATTAGACCGATTAGGGGGATTGTCATGTCAAAGTTTTTTGATAGGAAGAAGATTTGTTGGATTTCTCAGGAGTTAAGGTTTATTGCGAATCATGCTATGCTTAGAATCAGTCCGATGTCTCCTACTCGGTTGTAGATAACGGCCTGGAGGGCTGCTGTGTTAGCATCTGCCCGTCCGTACCACCATCCGATTAGTAGGAATGATATAATTCCAACGCCTTCTCAGCCGATGAACAGTTGGAATATGTTGTTGGCTGTGACCAGGGTAATTATGGCTACTAGGAATAGAAGTAGGTATTTGAAAAATCGGTTCATATTTGGGTCAGAGTGCATATATCATAGTGCGAACTCTAGAATAGACCAGGTGACGTAGAGGGCAATAGGGGTGAAAATAAGGGAGTAGTGGTCGAATTTGAAGCTGATATTTGTATCAAATATGTGTGTGTTTATTCACTGTCAGTTTGTGGTGATGCTTTCTATTCCTTGATCTAGAAAGATTATGAGTGGGAGAAGGCTGATGAAGAACGAGGTGCTGACGGCGGTTTTGACATGTGTACTTGCTCATTCTGGTTTTTGTGGTTTAGGGTTTAGTGTTGTTAGTAGAGGAAGTATGAGGATAATAAGAACTAGAGTAAGTGAGGATGATATGATTAAGGTTGTTGGATTCATAGCTTCCACTTGGATTTGCACCAAGAGTTTTTGGTTCCTAAGACCAATGGATGAACTGTTATCCTTCAGAAGCGTGAGGAAGCCGCGGATTTTAACCGCGGTGCATAAGGATTAGCAGTACTTATTGATTTCTGTCCTTCCTTGGTGAGTAAGGGGATTTTAACTCCTGTCTTTAGAATCACAATCTAATGTTTTGGTTAAACTATACTTACTAGTAGCATCAGCCTCATATAAGTTCTGGTTTTGCTACAAGGAGAATTACTGGAATTAGGTGAAGGGCTATTAATAAGTGCTCTCGGGTGTGGAATGGTGGGAGTTTGGTGATGTGGCTTGGTGTTGGGCCTCGTTGAGATATAAGGAACATATATAAGGAGTAGCCCGCTGTGATTAGTGTTCCTGCTCCTGTGAGTGCAATAGTTCATGGTGATCAGTTGAATAGTGTTGTAATAATTATTAGTTCTCCTATTAGGTTGGGTAGTGGGGGTAGTGCTAGATTGGCCAGGTTGGCGATGAATCATCATACCGCTGTTAACGGGAAGATTATTTGTAGTCCTCGGGCAAGAATTATGGTTCGGCTATGGGTTCGCTCATAGGCTGTGTTGGCCAAGCAAAATAGTATTGAAGACACTAATCCGTGGGCGATTATTAGAATAATAGCTCCTGAGAATCCTCATGGGGTTTGGATTAGAATCCCACCTGCCACAAGTCCTATGTGGCTGACAGATGAATAGGCAATTAGGGACTTGAGGTCTGTCTGTCGAAGGCAAATTGATCCAGTTATGATAATGCCCCATAATGCCAGAATAATAAATGGGTATACCAGTTCTTTGGATAGTGGGTCTAGTATAATTATTATTCGTATTATTCCATATCCCCCTAGTTTTAGTAGAACTGCTGCTAGTACTATGGACCCTGCGACAGGGGCTTCAACATGTGCTTTTGGTAGTCACAGGTGTACCCCATATAGTGGTATTTTTACTAAGAATGCGATTAAGCAGCCGGCTCATCAGATTTTGTGACCTCAGGAGTTTAGAAGTAGTGGTTGGGAATATTGGATGACTAGCATGGATAGGGTCCCGGTAGATTGTTGAAGCAGGAGGAGGGCGACTAATAGTGGGAGGGACCCTGCCAGGGTGTAGAATAGGAAGTAGGTTCCTGCGTTGAGGCGTTCAGTTTGGTTTCCTCATCGGGTGATAATAATAAGGGTTGGGATGAGTGTAGCTTCGAATATGATATAAAATATGATAATTTCGGTGGCGCCGAATGCTATAATTAGAAAGGTTTGTAATGAGGTGAGGAGGGTGATGTATAGGCGTTGTCGGCTGATGGGCTCAGGATTGACATGGTTTTGGCTGGCTAGAATTATTAATGGAAGAAGTCAACATGTTAGTACTAGAAGGGGGGTTGAGAGTGGGTCTGTGGCCAAGTATGAGTTGGATGTGGTTCATCCGGTTTCTGATGTTCACTTTAATCATGTGAGACTGATGAGGGCGATTAGGAGGCTATGTGCAGTTGTGGTTGTTCATAGTCACTTGGGAGAGGTTAATCAAATTGTTGGGAATAATATAACAGTGGGGATTAATACTTTTAGCATTGTAGAAGATTAAGGTTTTGTAAGCGGTCGGTTCCATGGGTTCGGGCTGTGGCTACTAGGAGTGCAAGGCCCGTGCTTGCCTCGCAGGCGGAGAAGGCTAGTAATAGTATAGGGGCTGCGGAGAAACTTGTTGATTCGAATTGTAAGGCCCATAGGGCTAGTGCAATAAACAGGGATAGTATTATTCCCTCTAAGCAGAGGAGTGCGGAGAGTAGGTGGGTGCGGTGGAATGCTAGCCCTATTAATCCTAAAATGAATGCTGAGCTAAAGCTAAAATGTACTGGTGTCATAAGGGGGCCATGGACTTAAACCATGATTTTCTGAGCCGAAATCAGAGGTCTTATTTTGGACTAACTCCCTATTCTGCTCATTCTAGGCCACCTTGAGTTCATTCGTAGATCAGCCCTAGGGTTAGTAGGATTAGGACTGTGGTGGCTCAGAAGAATGTTCCGGTGGGGTTGTGGAGTTGATCTCCTCATGGTAGGGGGAGGAGGAGGGCAATTTCTAGGTCAAATAGGAGGAACAGGATTGCTACTAGGAAGAATCGTAATGAGAAGGGTAGTCGGGCGGATCCTAGGGGATCGAACCCACACTCATAGGGAGATAATTTTTCTGCATCTGGATTTATTTGTGGTAATCAGAAAGATACGATTGCCAGGATTGAGGATAGGGCCACTGTAATGGTGAGGATAGTTATAATTAAGTTCATTATCTTTCCCTGGGGTTTAACCAAGACTAAATGATTGGAAGTCACTTGTACTAATTTTAATACTAGAAAGATTATGAGCCTCATCAATAGATGGATACGTAGAGGAATAGTCATACTACGTCAACGAAGTGTCAATATCAGGCGGCGGCTTCAAAGCCGAAATGATGTTCAGATGTAAAGTGGTACTGGATTTGGCGAAGGAGACAGACAGCCAGGAATGATGATCCAATAATGACGTGCAGTCCGTGGAATCCTGTGGCCACGAAGAATGTAGAGCCGTATACCCCGTCTGCGATTGTGAAGGGTGCTTCATAATATTCCATGGCTTGAAGGGCAGTGAAGTAGAGTCCGAGTAGGATTGTAAGTGCGAGGGATTGGATAGCTTGTTTTCGTTCACCTTCCATAATGCTGTGGTGGGCTCATGTGACTGTTACCCCCGATGCCAGTAGCACGGCTGTGTTGAGGAGGGGAACTTCGAAGGGGTCTAATGTAATGATTCCTGTTGGGGGTCAGCATCCTCCTAGTTCTGGTGTTGGTGCTAGGCTTGAGTGATAAAAGGCTCAGAAAAATCCTAGGAAGAAGAACACTTCTGAAGTAATAAATAGGATTATTCCATAACGTAGTCCTTTTTGTACTGGTGGTGTGTGGTGACCTTGGAATGTTCCTTCTCGAATAATGTCACGTCATCATTGGAATATTGTAAGGAGCAGAAGAATTATCCCGAGGGTTATTAATGTTGTTGAGTGGAAGTGGAACCAGATTGCTAGGCCGGATGTTATTAATAGAGCACCGACGGCTCCGGTTAGTGGTCATGGGCTTGGATCAACCATATGATATGCATGTGCTTGGTGGGCCATTAGACGTTTTCTTGTAGGTAGAGGCTTAGGAGTAGTACGAATACATAAGCTTGAATTATTGCTACTGCGACTTCTAGGAGTGTTAGGAGGAAGAGAACGGTGGCGGTTAGGATGGCTACTGTAGGCATTATTGGCAACAGGACGAATACGGCTGTGGCGATGAGTTGAATTAATAAGTGGCCTGCAGTTAAGTTGGCTGTAAGTCGAACGCCTAGGGCTAATGGTCGAATAAATAGACTAATTGTTTCGATAATAATTAGTACGGGGATTAGGGGAATGGGTGTTCCTTCTGGCAGGAGGTGTCCGAGGGCAACTGTTGGTTGATTCCGCATTCCAATAATTACGGTGGCAAGTCACAGTGGCACAGCAAATCCTATATTTAGTGATAGTTGCGTTGTGGGCGTGAAAGTATATGGGAGAAGGCCTAATATGTTAATAGTAATAAGGAATACCATTAATGAGGCCAATAGAAGTGCTCATTTATGTCCTCCTACGTTTAGAGGCATTATTAATTGGTTGGTGAATCGGTTAATAAACCATGTTTGAAGGGTGATGAGCCGGTTGTTGATTCATCGGGATGGTGGGGTTGGGAAGAGTAGTCATGGTAGTGCGATTGCAATCGCGATAAGTGGGACTCCTAGGAAGGATGGGCTTGCGAATTGGTCGAAAAAGCTTACTATCATGGTCAGTCTCAGGGTTCTGTTTTGTGTTTTTCTTCACTTATTGGGGTTGGTTCATTTGGTGTGGTATGATTTAAGATTTTAGTTGGGATAATGGTGAGAAAGACGATTCATGAGAATACTAGAATTGCAAATCAGGGGTTAGGGTTTAATTGGGGCATTTCACTAGAGGTGGTCGGTAGGCACCAAACTTTGGCTTAAAAGGCCAACGCTTTGTCCAATAATTAGCTTTCTAGTGAGGCGTCTTCTAGTATTAATGAGGATCAGCTCTCGAAGTGCTCTAGTGGAACTGCTTCAACTACAATGGGTATAAAGCTGTGGTTTGCTCCGCAGATTTCAGAGCATTGTCCGTAAAACACACCTGGGCGTGAGGCAATGAAGGCAGTTTGGTTTAGTCGACCGGGCACTGCGTCTATTTTTACGCCCAGAGATGGAACAGCTCAGGAGTGTAATACATCTTCGGCAGATACTAGGACACGAACTGGTGATTCTATGGGGACTACTATTCGGTGGTCTGTTTCTAGGAGTCGGAATTGACCTGGTGTAAGGTCCTGGGTTGGGATTATGTAGGAGTCGAAGCCCAGATCTTCGTAGTCTGTATATTCATAGCTTCAATATCATTGATGTCCTATGGCCTTAATTGTTAGGTGGGGGTCATTGATTTCGTCTATAAGGTATAAAATTCGAAGGGAGGGCAGAGCGATCAAAACTAGGATAACAGCTGGTAAAATAGTTCATACGATTTCGATTTCTTGAGAGTCTAAGATATATTTGTTGGTAAGTTTGGTTGAAACCATTGCAATAATAATATAAAGTACTAAAGTGCTAATTAAGAATACGATTATTAGGGCGTGGTCGTGGAAGTGAAGAAGTTCTTCTATAACGGGTGATGCCGCGTCTTGGAATCCTAGTTGTGTGGGATGTGCCATTAAGCTTTAGGGCTTAAGACATACAGGGGTCTAACCTGCAATTTCACCTCGACAAGGTGATGTAATTTGCGTATTTTACTAATGTCTTTAGAAGAAAGTGACAGAGTGGTTATGTGACTGGCTTGAAACCAGTATATGGGGGTTCAATTCCTTCCTTTCTCGTTAGTTTGATTGAACTTGAACGAATGCGGGCTCTTCAAATGTGTGGTATGGTGGGGGGCAGCCATGAAGTCATTCTACGTTTGTTATAGTTAATTCTACTGAGGACACTTCTCGTTTAGCGGCGAAGGCTTCTCATAGAATAAATAGGAACATAATTACTGCCACTAGGGAAATAAGTGACCCGATGGATGATACTGTATTTCACAGGGCGTAGGCGTCTGGGTAGTCGGAGTATCGTCGCGGCATTCCTGCCAGGCCCAGGAAGTGCTGTGGGAAGAATGTAAGATTGACACCAATGAATATTACTCCGAAGTGGATTTTTGTTCAGGTGTCATTTAAAGTGTATCCTGTAAATAGGGGGAATCAGTGAACGAAAGCCGCTATGATGGCAAATACAGCACCTATTGACAGTACGTAGTGGAAGTGTGCGACTACGTAGTATGTGTCGTGAAGAACAATGTCGAGTGATGAGTTGGCTAGAACAATTCCTGTTAGTCCACCTACTGTGAAGAGGAAAATAAATCCAAGGGCTCATAATATTGGTGTTTCTCATTTAATAGATCCTCCATGGAGTGTGGCTAATCAGCTAAATACTTTTACACCGGTTGGGATGGCAATAATTATTGTTGCGGATGTAAAGTATGCACGAGTGTCTACGTCTATTCCGACAGTGAACATGTGGTGGGCTCATACAATAAATCCTAGGAGACCAATAGCCATCATGGCTCAAACCATTCCTATGTAGCCGAATGGTTCTTTTTTGCCTGCGTAGTAGGCTACAACGTGTGAGATGATTCCAAATCCGGGTAAGATGAGAATATAAACTTCTGGGTGACCGAAGAATCAGAATAGGTGTTGATATAAGATCGGGTCTCCTCCTCCTGCCGGGTCAAAGAATGTGGTATTTAGATTTCGGTCTGTAAGGAGTATAGTAATCCCAGCGGCTAGGACTGGCAGGGATAGGAGAAGAAGTACGGCTGTTACAAGTACAGCTCAGACAAATAGGGGTGTTTGGTATTGAGAAATGGCTGGTGGTTTCATGTTAATAGTTGTGGTGATGAAGTTAATTGCACCTAAAATTGATGATACACCTGCTAAGTGAAGCGAGAAAATTGTTAGGTCTACGGATGCTCCCGCGTGGGCAAGATTGCCTGCGAGTGGCGGGTATACTGTTCACCCTGTTCCAGCTCCGGCCTCGACACCAGAGGAGGCTAGCAGCAGAAGGAAAGAGGGGGGTAGAAGTCAAAAACTCATGTTATTTATTCGTGGGAATGCTATATCAGGTGCCCCGATTATTAGCGGCACGAGTCAGTTTCCAAACCCTCCGATTAGAATTGGTATTACTATAAAGAAAATTATTACGAAGGCATGGGCAGTAACAATGACATTATAAATTTGATCGTCACCCAGAAGTGATCCAGGTTGGCTTAGTTCGGCTCGAATGAGAAGGCTTAGAGCGGTTCCCACTATTCCGGCTCAGGCACCAAATACAAGATAAAGGGTACCAATGTCTTTGTGGTTTGTAGAAAAGAATCAGCGCGTAATTGCCACAGGTAGGGTAGCCGAGTGCTCAGGCGGCGGGTTGTAGCCCCGAAGACAGAGGTTTAAGTCCTCTCCTTACCATCAGCCCCGTGGTGAAGAAACATGTTGGATTGCAAATCCAGAGACGTAGATTAGTAGTCTGCCGGGGCTTTTCCCGCCTTACTAGGCTTTAGGCGGGAAAAGTAGATGGATGCTCGCTGGCTTGAGCGCTTAGCTGTTAACTAAGAGTTTGTAGGATCGAGGCCTTCCCATCTAGTAAGGCCTTAGTTTAATAAAAACATTTGATTTGCAATCAGAAAATGCAAGATAGACTCTTGTAGGTCTTATCAGGGACTAGAAGATTTTCACTTCTGCTTAGAGCTTTGAAGGCTCTTGGTCTGATGTTATCCTAAGTCCCTAGGTGGCTAGTATTAGAATAGCTGGGGTTATAGGTAAAAGTCCTAGGGCGATTGTGGTAGATAGGGTAAGGGGGAGGGAGGATTGGGTTGTTTGGGTTCGTCAGGGGGTGATTGAGTTGATTGTATTGGGAGAGATTGTGAGTGTTATTGCATAACAGAGGCGCAGGTAGAAGTAAAGGCTTAGTAAGGCAGCCAGGGCTATGATTGTGGCAGTAGCTGGAAGGTTTTGTTTTGCCAATTCTTGCAGGATTAGTCATTTTGGCATGAATCCTGTTAGTGGGGGCAGGCCACCTAGTGATAACAGTACTAGAGCAGTGGTTGTTGTTAGGATTGGGCTTTTTGATCAGACTATTGAGAGGGTGTTGATTTTTGTGGCGGATGATGTTTTTAGAGTAAGGAATGCTGCGGATGTCATAAAAATGTATGTTCCTAGGGCGACAAGGGTGAGTTGTGGGGCGTATTGGAGAATAATAATTATTCAGCCTATGTGCGCAATTGAGGAGTAGGCTAAGATTTTTCGGAGTTGGGTTTGGTTTAATCCTCCTCATCCTCCGACCAAGGTGGATGTGATTCCTAGGGCAGTTAGTAGTACGGGGTCCACGGCTTGGGCTGTTTGGATGATTAGGGCGAATGGGGCGAGTTTTTGTCATGTTGATAAAATTAGCCCTGTTAGAAGGTCTAGTCCTTGTAGTACTTCTGGCATTCAGAAGTGTATTGGTGCTAGTCCAATTTTAAGTGCTAGGGCAGTAATGACCATTGTGCTAGCAAGGGGGTTTGATATGTTGTTTATGTCTCATTCTCCTGTGATTCAGGCGTTTGTTGTGCTTGCAAATATAATTATTGCGGCTGCGGTGGCCTGGGTTAAGAAGTATTTTGTGGTGGCTTCTACTGCACGAGGGTGGTGGTGTTGTGCTATTAGGGGGATAATTGCCAGGGTGTTAATTTCTAGTCCTATTCAGGCCAGTAGTCAGTGGGAGCTGGCAAAGGTTAAGGTGGTTCCTAAACCTAGGCTGGATAGTAGGATTGCGAGTACATAGGGGTTCATTGATGGAGGAGGGACTTTAACCGTCATGTTCGGGGTATGGGCCCGAAAGCTTGATTAGCTGACCCCATCTTAGAAAGTGGTGTAGAGGAAGCACTAAGAGTTTTGATCTCTTGGGCATGGGTTCGACCCCCTTCTTTCTAAGAACTGAGGGGATTTTAGCCCCTATAGGCCACTCTATCAAAGTGGTCCCTAGGCATTCGGGCACAGTTCCTGAATTATAGTTGTGGGGGAAGGCCCGCTAGTGCGATTGGCAGGGCAATATGTCATAGTACTAAGGCCAATGTTAATGGGAGGAAGTTTTTTCATACAAGGTGTATTAGTTGGTCATACCGGAATCGTGGGTACGAGGCTCGTACTCATAGGAATACAATAGAAAGTAGTGCGGCTTTAGTTATAAGGCTGATTGTTGTTAGTTCTGGGATGTGGTGGATGTGTGATGTTCCTAGGAATAGTACAGCTGATAGGGTATTTATTAATAGGATGTTTGCGTATTCGGCCAGGAAGAAAAGGGCGAAGGGTCCTCCTGCATATTCTACGTTGAAGCCCGAGACTAGTTCTGATTCCCCCTCTGTTAGGTCAAATGGTGCTCGGTTAGTTTCTGCTAGGGTTGAGATATATCATATTGCGGCTAGTGGTCATGCAGGGGCTAATAGTCAGATACTTTCTTGGGCTGTGCTAAATGTTTGTAGGGTATAACCTCCTGAGAAGATAATTACTGATAGAAGGATTAGTCCGAGGCTTACTTCATAGGAAATTGTTTGGGCTACAGCCCGTAGGGCCCCGATTAGTGCATATTTTGAATTTGATGCCCATCCTGATCCTAGAATAGAATATACTGCGAGGCTTGATAAGGCTAGGATAAAGAGGACTCCTAAGTTGAGGTCGACTACTGGGTAGGGTATGGGTATGGGTGCTCATAGAGTTATGGCCAGGGTTAATGCGAGGATGGGGGTGGCTAAGAATAAGAACGGAGAAGATGTAGAGGGGCGGACTGGTTCTTTGATAAATAATTTTACTCCGTCGGCGATAGGTTGTAGGAGTCCATATGGTCCGACCACATTTGGTCCTTTTCGTAGTTGTATATATCCTAATACTTTACGTTCGATTAGAGTTAGGAAGGCTACTGCTAGCAGGACAGGCACGATATAGGCTAGGGGGTTGATTAGGTGGTTTATTAGAGTGTTTAGCATAAACTGGGAAGAGGATTTGAACCTCTGGTTTAAAGGGCTTAGGCCTTTCGCAATTTACCATGCTCTGCCACCCCAGTATGTCCTTATTTCGGGCGGTTGGGGTTTTGGCCCTCCCTTTGTTTAATTTATTTGTTTTCATTAATTAGGGGTGGGGCGTGCTGTAAGTATGGGCCCCTCTTTTCCGATCCTTTCGTACTAGGAAAAGTAGCGTTACAGATAGAAACTGACCTGGATTGCTCCGGTCTGAACTCAGATCACGTAGGACTTTAATCGTTGAACAAACGAACCCTTAATAGCGGCTGCACCATTAGGATGTCCTGATCCAACATCGAGGTCGTAAACCCCCTCGTCGATATGGACTCTGGGAGAGGATTGCGCTGTTATCCCTAGGGTAACTTGGTTCGTTGATCGGCCTTATTAGCCGGATCATTTTTGGTCAGATGTTCTGTGGCTTAGAGATGTTTCTCTTGGTTTTAGGGATTTAGCCCATTCCACTCGGAGGCTTGTTTTTCCTCCGCGGTCGCCCCAACCGAAGGTAAAACTTCATTTTCCACTAAGTTTTTGCTTTTTATTAAGTTGCTTAACGTGGTTGAATTTTGTACCTTAAGCTCCAAAGGGTCTTCTCGTCTTGTATGGTTATACCCGCTTCTGCACGGATAGATCAATTTCACTGACTTGAAAGGGGAGACAGTTAAGCCCTCGTTTAGCCATTCATACAGGTCTCTATTTAAAAGACAAGTGATTGCGCTACCTTTGCACGGTCAAAATACCGCGGCCGTTGAACCCGTAGTCACTGGGCAGGCTGGACCTCCTATACTCGGTTTAGTTGCAGGAGGCGATGTTTTTGGTAAACAGGCGAGGCTTGTGTTTGCCGAGTTCCTTCCCTTTCTTTTAGTCTTTCCTTTAAAAATAGCACTCCAGTGTGGGGTTAACGATTGTTTAGTTGTGGGTTTTTCTTGGTTTTTTTATTATTCACATTACTCTCTTGGGTTGGGTTCGTTAATTTCCAGTGGTTTGTCCGATCTGGTTTACACTTGTGCTCGGAGAAGAGCAGGTCTTCTTGTTACTCATTTTAGCATAATTTCTTCCATGTGGGCATGGGTTGGCCTGATATTGTTAGGGGAATAAGATTTTTCTATCAGTATAATAAACTTCTTTCTGTCTGAGCTTTAACGCTTTCTATTTAGATGGCTGCTTTTAGGCCCACTAAAACAGTATGTTTTATATATTATGATCTTTATCCTCCTGTGAAGGTTGTATCCTTTGTTAGAGGGGCTGTACCCCCTTTAACTAACTCTCGTATGTTTCCCTTATTGTCTTAATGTTGTGTTTTTTGATTTGGGGTGTACGAGGCTGAACTTCTATCCACTTCTCAGGCAACCAGCTATCACCAGGTTCGGTAGGTCTGTCACTTCTACCCGGAGCTCTTCCCACTCTTTTGCCACAGAGACGGGTTAGCCCTAAATTTAAATAGGCTGTCTCGGGGTAGCTCACCTGGTTTCGGGGTTTCAAACTAAAGGTCTCTTTGCTTGAGGGTGCTTGCTAAATCATGATGCAAAAGGTACAAGGTTTAGTCTTTGTTTTTTAGTGCTTATATGGGTTGTTTCATTTCTCTTTCAGCTTTCCCTTGCGGTACTTTTTCTATTGCTTTGGGTTGAACCTTTTCTGTCTCCCATACTCAGGTAAAAAAATGGTTTAGTTTGTGGTGTTAGGTCATGTTTTGTTATTAACATTGTTAGGTTATGTTGGTGGTTAAGCTAGCTGTTTGGCTCAGGGTGATCCAACTTGCATGGATGTCTTCTCGGTGTAAGTGAGATGCTTGACTGACTCAGCCACGCCCTGGGTTTAATCCAAGTGCACCTTCCGGTACACTTACCATGTTACGACTTGCCTCCCCTTGTCAGTGCTTTGGTGTTAAGTATCTTTGTTGCGTTTTGACAGGGGAGAGTGACGGGCGGTGTGTACGCGCCTCAGAGCCGGGTTCAAAAGGACACTCTGCTTCCTTTTTACTACTAAATCCTCCTTCAAGCATTATTTCATGTTGCATGTTCGTAGTGTTCTGTGATAGAAAATGTAGCCCATTTCTTCCCACTTCGTACGCTACACCTCGACCTGACGTTCTGGGTTGTGCCCATTTTGCTTACTTTTATTACCTTCACAGGGTAAGCTGACGACGGCGGTATATAGGCTGGGATGGCTAGAAGTGGTGAGGTTTAACGGGGGTTATCGGTTCTAGAACAGGCTCCTCTAGGGGGGTCTGAGGCACCGTCAGGTCCTTTGGGTTTCAAGCTGATGCTCGTAGTACCCGGGCGGACATCTAATTGTAGCTGGATGTCTAGGTTTATGGCTGAGCATAGTGGGGTATCTAATCCCAGTTTGTTTCTCAGTTTTCGTGGGGTCAGGTGGGCTTGTTAAAGCTACTTTCGTATGATTGGGCTTCGGACACCTAGAAGCGTATGACGGCCAAAGGGCCCTTTGGCTTTAAAAATATCTTATTCTCCTTAACCACCCTTTACGCCGTGGTGTTATCAACTAGGGCCTCTCGTTTAACCGCGGTGGCTGGCACGAGTTTTACCGGCCCTCTTAACCTTAACTGAGTCAAGTTTTCACTTATGGCTTAATGTTTATCACTGCTGAATTCCCTTGGGGGTGTGGCTTGGCCAGGCGTCTTGGGCTAAAATTTGTGCCTGATGCCCGCTCCTCGTCCCCGGGCAGGGGATTGAGGGCATACTCACGGGGTTGCTGAGACTTGCATGTGTAAGTTGGGTAAGAGCTGATAATAAGGTCAGGACCATGCCTTTATGCATGCGGAGTTTTTTAGGACCCATCTTAACATCTTCAGTGTTATGCTTTGTATTAAGCTACGCTAGC